CGGTTTCATATAGAAATTTCTATTTATATAGAATCTTTGAAAAAGACCTTCTCTCATAAGAAAGAAAAGGCTTACTATCTTTGGGATCTGATGCTACACCGCTGCTCAATACTTTAGGGGGTCGACTCCATTACATAAGTGGATTCCTAGCTTTTGTCTCATATTATGACATTAAGTAAGCAGTTCTTATTGTATCGGCAAAAATTTCGCTAATTGATCTTTACGGTGCTTCCTCTATCAATTAGATCCTTTATCCATAGAATAAAGTATCTAGGCATATTTCTTTTTTCATATTTCGATTTCTATGAAGTTTATTTCTTTGCTACAGCTGATAAAAATCGTTGTTTTGGACGATGCCATATGTAGAAAGCCTATTTTTTTTTTATTTTTTTTACTAGTAGATTACTAGTAGATTTTGCTCTTTCTTTCCTTTTTCTTTCTATAGTGTAGATAGTCGCACGTAATGACAGATTACGGCCATATTATTAAAAGCTTGTGGTAAGAAAGGGTTTCGTTCTAATGCCCGAAAATAATATTCCAAAGCTTTTGTGTGTTCTCCATTACTTGTGTGAATAAGGCCTATATTATAGAGTATATAACTTCTATCATAGGGATCGATTTCTAGTCGCATAGCTTCATAATAATTCTGTAAAGCTTCCGCATAATTTCCTTCGGATTGAGCAGACATCCGTTACGGTCGTTATTCGATTCAAAGAATCTCCGTTCCAGAACCGTACGTGAGGTTTTCATCTCATACGGCTCCTCCCTTATGTGCATAATAAGCCTAATACATAGAATCAAAAAGGAGTGAAATATTCTCATTATGAACTGAGCGGGGCTAGTGTTTTTACAAGAAATCTCTAGCCAACCTTCCTGCAAAAGATCGTTTCTTAACATCCAAGATGTTGGTACTAGATAAAAATATAAAAATGTTACGTTAACTCCAACAATTTCTTTGTCCTCAACATCCCTTAATTTCTAGGAATTAGTCACTTCAACAGTCTTCGATGGTTATATGGGTATCCAAAGCACGAATGAGATGGATATTTGTTGTCCCAACCATTCTTCTTAGTCCCGATCCCAATAAGGAAAAGGGGAAATTTAGAGCAAAGTTTTCGTGTTGTTGATTCCTAAGCGTAGTGCTTCTTCCTCTATGCCGCCTAGTGGTACTAGTGGAGCAGTATTAACCTGCAATACATAACCCATAGCCATAGGTGTAACCTTTTCGCTCAATGCTAGAATCGACAATTGAAACATCTGAGGCTGCATTAATCGGGGATACACGACAGAAGGAATGTTTTTTTAGAAACTTCACCTTCAATAAACGTAGAGTTTTTTTCAAATCTTTCTATCCCGGCTAATGTGTCTTTCTCCTAAAACTCGACGCGGTAAATAAAAGAAATCAAATCACACCATCTCTGTAATAAGTAAATGCCTCTTTTTCTCCTGAAGTTGTCGGAATTATTCGTAATAAGATATTGGCTACAATTGTAAAGGTCTTATCAATCAAATTTCCAGTTATCCGGGATCTAGGCATAGGTAGCAATCCATTTTAAAATTTCTTTTAATTACCTCTCGTTAGAAAACGATCCTACAAAAAAAGTAATTATACAGTACGAAATAACATAAAAACAGACTTAACTCATAAAAAAAGATAGACCGCGTGTTCGAGTCGTTCCAATCCCGTTATTTTAGCCGGTATAGATATCAGAAAAAGACGGGAACGTCATCTTCGCAAACAGCAAACATAAATAGATATATATCTTTATTGTTTATTGTTTTTAAGAAAAAGTTTTTCACAAAAAAAAAATTTCTTTATCCCCCTAGCCCCGAAGGAAAAGTCTTTCTTTGATTAAATGATTAAAAGTTTTCTATTTTTTATAGTTTATAGTTAGAATTAATTGTACGTACCGTACCTATCCAACATCTAATCTAATATATATGATACTAAATTCTATATGATAATAAATACAGTTGGAATAATTACATCAATAGTTGCAGTGACAGTTATCTTCATTCTCAAATCGGGATTGACTCGCGATTCACTCGCTTTCGGGGCCATAATCATTATCCTAATCATTATGTAGGAGAGATGGCCGAGTGGTTGAAGGCGTAGCATTGGAACTGCTATGTAGGCTTTTGTTTACCGAGGGTTCGAATCCCTCTCTTTCCGCACCTTCACCTAATTTATCAATGTTACTGAAATGCTATTGACCGCAATATATCAAATCACCTAACAATGGATACCCTTATTCCAAGAGTTCTATCTTTCTTTGATATGGATTCTCTATTCCTAATTTCTGTGGAACAGAAAATACGAGTGGACAAGGAATGAAAATGCCCCTATCATTCTAGGATATATCAATGGGATAAAAATCCCCCAAGAAAACCCATACCTTTTGTCTCTTTACTTAGGTGACAGGGGACAAAATTGTTCGAACCCTTGTTATTTTAGTTAGGTTTAAGTCTGACGAGAATAATATTCTACAACTAACAATTCATTTATTTTCAAGCCAATCCATTTACTATCTATTATGTGATTGACCAATCCTTTATATTGGAATGGGTGAAGAGTCAAATGTTTTGGCAATTCCTCCTGGGGGAATGAATCAAGAGAATTTTGAATCATAACTCTAGATTTTTGTTCATCCTTCGCTGTAATAATATCGCGGGGTTTGCAGCGATAACTTGGTATATCTACTATACGATCATTAACTAAAATATGTCTATGGTTAACTAATTGCCGGGCTCGAGGAATAGTTGACGCCATACCTAATCGAAAAAGGATGTTATCCAAACGCATTTCAAGTAATTGTAGTAAAACCTGACCTGTTGACCCTTTGGCTTTTGCGGCGATACGAACGTATTTAAGCAATTGTCGTTCTGTAAGACCATAATGAAAACGCAATTTTTGTTTTTCTTCTAAACGAATACGATATTGAGATTTTTTACCGGCGCGCGATTGATTTCTAAGATCGCTCCCGGCTCTAGGCCTTTTACTAGTTAGTCCCGGTAAAGCCCCCAGACGGCGTATTTTTTTGAAACGAGGCCCTCGGTAACGTGACATAAAGACTCCTTATTTTCTTTATTTTATTGAAATTTCATAAACCTAAATTAAAACTGAACTAAAGGATAAATATGATAAATGAGGCAAAATCTACTGAAGTATTATACTACAAAAAATACTGATATACTACAAATGAGATGGATTCTATCAATATCCGGACCTTATTGTATATATACAAAGTATACACAAAGAATGTATATAGAATAAAAAAAAAAAAATAGAAAAAAAAAAAGCCAGCTATCGGAATCGAACCGATGACCATCGCATTACAAATGCGATGCTCTAACCTCTGAGCTAAGCGGGCTCACATAACAGAAATTGTACATGCACAGGAATTTAGTAAACTACTGGAACCTTAGCTATTCACTTTTCATTCGTAGTAATTAATAATTAAATTAAATGAATATAGAAAAATGAACTGAATATATAAAAAAAAAAGAAAAGAATTGACCGTTCGAGTATTCAAAATTGCACAATAAAAATGATTCGAAGAAAAACATATAGAATAAATGTGGTATATATGCATCTATATTGAATTATTGAATTGCGGATACAGAAATGATAGAATGATTTCTGATTAGACCAAATTAGGGGTCCAAAATATATATGAAAGAGGCTAGACAAGAAATCAAATAAAATATTAAAATAAGAGGAAACACTATTCTAGGAATATAGGAATATAGGAATCGGTATCTAATGACTTTAACAGTTCCAGTAGAATAGAATAGAAATGAAAGAAAAAAGGGAATGACATAATAACATAATAATAAGATTTGAATCTCAAAACACAAAACAAAGAGGGGATATGGCGAAATTGGTAGACGCTACGGACTTAATTGAATTGAGCCTTAGTATGGAAACTTACTAAGTGATAACTTTCAAATTCAGAGAAACCCCGGAAAAAAAAAGGGGCAATCCTGAGCCAAATCCTATTTTTCGAAAACAAACAAAGGTTCATAAAGACAGAATAAGAATACAAAAGGATAGGTGCAGAGACTCAATGGAAGTTGTTCTAACAAATAGAGTTGACTGCGTTGCATTAGTCAAGTACAAGTAAGGGAATCCTTCTGCTAAAGTTAAAATTCCAGAAAAAAAGAAAGGTAAAGTAAAGTATAACCCTATATACATAATACATAGGCATACGTACTGAAATACTATCTCAAATGATTAATGACAACCGACCCAAATCTGTATTTTTTTCTATGTTATATGAAAAATGAAATAATTAATAATTCAAATATCAAATAATAATAAAAAAAAAAACATTGCTTTGATTTGAATCGATTCCAAGTTGACGAAAGGATCGAATATTCATTGATCAGATCATTCACCCCAGAATCTGCTGATTAATTGGACGAGAGTAAAGATAGAGTCCCATTCTACATGTCAATATCGACAACAAAGAAATTTATAGTAAAAGGAAAATCCGTCGACTTTAGAAATCGTGAGGGTTCAAGTCCCTCTATCCCCAAAAAGGGGCCCACCCGACTCCCTAATTGTTTATCTTATTCTCTCTTTTCGTTAACGATTCAAAATTCGTTATCTTTCTCATTTATTTTTCTCATTTATTCGAGTTTTTCACAAATGTATCCGGGCTGCATTTTTTCTTTTCATTTCTTTTCACAAGTTTTGTGATAGATAGGATAGACATCCAAACGAACTTCTTTGAGTAAAACAAGGAATCCCTTTTAAAATAAAATTGGAATGATTAACAATGATAAGACTTTAGAATAGCTTTAGAATATCTTTTTTTTTTTATTGACTTTTATTGACATAGACTCAAGTCATTTACTAAAATTAGAAAGAAGGCGCGTCGGAAATGGTCGGGATAGCTCAGCAGGTAGAGCAGAGGACTGAAAATCCTCGTGTCACCAGTTCAAATCTGGTTCCTGACACATGATAAATTTGTTTAGAAGTATCTATTCTACAACTT